GTATTTCTATCCTTCATGTATCATAAATAAATGGATCGGGAGGATATTTTCATGCCTTGGATCCGCTTTTTCAAATATTTTGAGTACTATGTACTACAGCAACTAGAATTAGCAATAAGAATATACAATCTATATTACAGAAAGTTATAGTTAAATACCATCTAGATGTATGTAGATATCCATAGTGGAATCATATGAAAGAGATCTTTTTTTATATCTAAGCGATTCGATGAATTACTCCTAAGGGTTCACATCATAATAAGAGTGCTGGTTGATAAGAATTACTTCTGGAAGAAAAAAAGAAATCTATATTATATATATCACAGTATAGAAATAGAAAAAAAAGTACGGATTATTATATTATGATTATATTATGATTATGTATCCATTGAGTAAATTAAATGATTATTCATGATTCCATATTGAATCAATTCCATACCGGTTCCAAACAAACTTGAGGAATGTTATGGTAAAACTTCGTTTAAAACGATGTGGTAGAAAGCAACGTGCGACTTGAAGGAATGATCGGTTGTGGATTCTTACATCCACCATTTTTTAATATATAAATTATGAGGTGCTCTTAGCTCGACATAGTTTGTTCGGTTCTAATTATTTACTTTAACCAACCCACAACCCAACTAAATGGGGTTGTTAGTTAAAGTAAAGTAAAAGTAAATAATACACGATGGAGCTCGAGCGGAAAAGATTAATTAATTTCTCAGAGGTAAGGATCTATGGTTAATGTCAATCAATAAGTTAGAACAACTTCGTAAGCATATCTTCGATATAGAAATTCAAAAGATTCAATTCGAATAAAATATCCTTTTGGATTTGAAATTTTTGTTGGAATTGGAAAAACTATTTCGATCATAAAGTGTATCACACGGGAATCAAGCGTTTATACGATTCTTCGATAGTCAATAAATAACAAAAGGTATGTTGCTGCCATTTTGAAACGATTAAAGATCACCGAAGTAATGTCTAAACCCAATGATTCAAAACGAAGATAAACGATCCTGGAACAAGAAAACACCCATTTTTTTTGTCTCAACACTTTGAACAAAATAAAAAAAGGAATCCAAAAAATGGATAAAAAACGAGACAAAAAAGTGGGTTAGAGACAGCTCAATAAATGAAATGCCAAGGACTCGGGATTTTCCTTTGAACTCTTTGAGAATTATCTAACTTGAGTTATAAGTACGAATGGTTTTTCGGGTTTTCGACCAAAAAAAACGAAAAAAATCATAGTTTCGGTTTAATTTAATTGATTATTTATGGATCTATTTGCCGCTCTATATACTATGACATTAGAATCATTCTTTCTCGAGCCGTACGAGGAGAAAGCCTCCTATACGTTTCTAAGGGGGGAATTGTTCATCTATATCTATCCCAATGAGCCATTTATCGAATCGTTGCAATTGATGTTCGATCCCGAAGAGAAGGAAGAGATCTTCGTAAAGTGGGTTTTTATGATCCAATAAAAAATCAAGCTTCTTCAAATGTTCCCGCCATTTTATATTTCCTTGAAAAAGGCGCTCAACCTACGGAAACTGTTCATGATATTTTAAAGAAGGCGGAGATATTTAAGGAACTTCGCGTTAATTACGCGAAATAAAATGTAATTCATACAATACATATAAAAACGAGAAAATAAAAAAGAGCTAGTCTAGTTTTGTGTAATTTTTTCTTCACTATTCCCCTTCCCGTTTCCCCATATTTTGTTCTATCCATAAAATTATGTATGGTATTATCCCCCAATCGGGTAGTTTTTGGCGAGACTCCACTAAAAAAAGGGGCCTAGCTTTCTTATGGTATCTTTATGGATATTGAATAAACCCGAGGTTTTCTTCTTGATTATTTTTTTCTTTTCGACATCTACACTTTTTTTATTCTCTAGGTAGGTTATCTATGAAATGCCAATCCAACACAAGTTCTTATTATTTTATAATATAATAATAATATTATTTTTTTTCTCAACGTTCATATTGACAATAGTGTATTGAAAAAATATAATTGATCGTGGATAAATAGATCTATTTATCCACGCCCTATAAGTTTTTTTTTTACTTTACTTCATGTAAGCGATAGGTTCCTTAAATTCTCTGGGATATATTTCATTTATCTTATCCGGGAATTTTTCAGATTTTCATTATAGCTGTTCATTTTTATGTTCATAATTTACTATAAAAAAATGTTTTTGATGGGGTTGTGCAATCCAATCTCTCTTTTTTTTTTCGATCGTATCTACACACCATAATTCTATTTTTGGGTTGCTAACTCAACGGTAGAGTACTCGGCTTTTAAGTGCGGCTAAAATCTTTTACACATTTGGATGAAGGAACGGATTCGTCCATACCGTTGGTAGAGTTTGTAAGACCCCGACTGATCCTGAGAGGGAACGAATGGAAAAAACAGCATGTCGTATAAATGAATAACTCATATCATAAATAAATAACTTTAAGATAGAGTACTTAACCCTTACGGGATCGGTACAAAATAT